GTTCTTGTAGCTTATAAAAAGCATGACACTGAAGATGTCAAGATGGCTGCCACAAACACCCGAAGACAAAAGACTTAGTCCTAACCTTACTGTTAGTTTTTGCTAGGTATATACATGCAAGTATCCGCGCTCCAGTGTAGAAGCCCTGGACACCCTAATCAGGTAGATAGGAGCGGGCATCAGGCTCACCACAACCGTAGCCCAAGACGCCTTGCAATTGCCACACCCCCACGGGTATTCAGCAGTAGTTAATATTAAGCAATGAGTGTAAACTTGACTTAGCCATAGCAAATTTAGGGTTGGTAAATCCTGTGCCAGCCACCGCGGTCATACAGGAGACCCAAATTAACATTATAACGGCGTAAAGCGTGGTCACATGCTATCCAAGTAGCTAAGATTAAAAAGCAACTGAGCTGTCACAAGCCCAAGATGCCGATAAGGCCTCCACATCAAAGAAGATCTTAGAACAACGATTAATTGAACTCCACGAAAGCCAGGGCCCAAACTGGGATTAGATACCCCACTATGCCTGGCCCTAAATCTTGATGCTTACCCCTACTAAAGCATCCGCCCGAGAACTACGAGCACCAACGCTTAAAACTCTAAGGACTTGGCGGTGCCCCAAACCCACCTAGAGGAGCCTGTTCTGTAATCGATGATCCACGATATACCTAACCATTTCTTGCCAAAACAGCCTACATACCGCCGTCGCCAGCCCACCTACCCTGAAAGCCCAACAGTGAGCGCAATAGCCCCACCACGCTAATAAGACAGGTCAAGGTATAGCCTATGGAATGGGAGTAATGGGCTACATTTTCTAAATTAGAACATAACGGCAAAGGGGTATGAAACAACCCCTGGAAGGCGGATTTAGCAGTAAAGTGGGACAATCGAGCCCTCTTTAAGCCGGCCCTGGGGCACGTACACACCGCCCGTCACCCTCCTCGCAGGCGCCCCCCCCCCCATAAATTAATAAGCCATTTAGCCAAAGATGAGGTAAGTCGTAACAAGGTAAGTGTACCGGAAGGTGCACTTAGACTACCAAGACGTAGCTTAAAATAAAGCATTCAGCTTACACCTGAAAAATGTCTGCTAACACCAGATCGTCTTGATGCCAAACTCTAGCCCAAACGACATGACCTGGAATAACAAAGCTACTCCCCACAACCCAACTAAAGCATTTACTAGTCCTAGTATAGGCGATAGAAAAGACACCATTGGCGCGATAGAGACTACGTACCGTAAGGGAAAGATGAAATAACAGTGAAACCTTAAGCTATAAACAGCAAAGATCAACCCTTGTACCTTTTGCATCATGGTCTAGCAAGAAAAACCAAGCAAAATGAATTTAAGTTTGCCACCCCGAAACCCAAGCGAGCTACTCACGAGCAGCTATTATTGAGCGAACCCGTCTCTGTGGCAAAAGAGTGGGATGACTTGTTAGTAGAGGTGAAAAGCCAATCGAGCTGGGTGATAGCTGGTTGCCTGTGAAACGAATCTAAGTTCACTCTTAATTCTCCTCCAAGGAAACCCACAAACCCTAATGAAGCGAATTAAGGGCTATTTAAAGGAGGTACAGCTCCTTTAAAAAAGAATACAATCTCTACGAGCGGATAAATATTAACCCCCAATCATACTGTGGGCCCTCAAGCAGCCATCAACAAAGAGTGCGTTAAAGCTCCACACCACAAAAATATAAGAACTTTATGACTCCCTCCCCATTAACAGGCTAACCTATATTCAAATAGGAGAATTAATGCTAGAATGAGTAACCAGGGTTCCCCCCTCTACGACGCAAGCTTACATCCGTACATTATTAACAAACTCCCAATATACGAAAAATCAAACAAGCACAGTATTAAATACATTGTTAACCCGACAGAGGAGCGTCCATTAAGAAAGATTAAAACCTGTAAAAGGAACTAGGCAAACCCGTCAAGGCCCGACTGTTTACCAAAAACATAGCCTTCAGCAAACCTAAAACAAGTATTGAAGGTGATGCCTGCCCGGTGACTCACGTTCAACGGCCGCGGTATCCTAACCGTGCAAAGGTAGCGCAATCAATTGTCCCATAAATCGAGACTAGTATGAATGGCTAAACGAGGTCTTAACTGTCTCTTACAGGCAATCGGTGAAATTGATCTCCCTGTACAAAAGCAGGGATAAACACATAAGACGAGAAGACCCTGTGGAACTTCAAAACCAGCAACCACCTTAAATCACACACTCACCCACCGGGCTCACTGACACACAAGCTTACTGGTCTGCGTTTTTCGGTTGGGGCGACCTTGGAGCAAAACAAAACCTCCAAAAATTAGACCACAACTCTAGACTAAGAGCAACCCCTCAACGTGCTAATAGCACCCAGACCCAATACAATTGATCAATGGACCAAGCTACCCCAGGGATAACAGCGCAATCTCCTCCGAGAGTCCGTATCGACGGGGAGGTTTACGACCTCGATGTTGGATCAGGACATCCTAGTGGTGCAGCCGCTACTAAGGGTTCGTTTGTTCAACGATTAACAGTCCTACGTGATCTGAGTTCAGACCGGAGCAATCCAGGTCGGTTTCTATCTATGATGAACTCTTCCCAGTACGAAAGGATAGGAAAAGTGAGGCCAATACCACAAGCAAGCCTTCGCCTTAAGTAATGAAAGCAACTAAATTACAAAAGGCTATCACTCCACACCACGTCCAAGAAAAGGACAAGCTAGCGTGGCAGAGCTCGGAAAATGCAAAAGGCTTAAGTCCTTTAACTCAGAGGTTCAAATCCTCTCCCTAGCTTAACCAAACACCCCATGGCCAACCACCCCCTCTTAATCAATTTTATTATAGCCCTCTCCTATGCCCTACCAATCTTAATCGCAGTAGCCTTCCTCACACTAGTAGAACGAAAAATCCTGAGCTACATGCAAGGCCGAAAAGGCCCAAACATCGTTGGCCCTTTCGGACTCCTACAACCCCTAGCAGACGGAGTGAAACTATTCATCAAAGAGCCCATTCGACCGTCAACATCCTCCCCAATCCTATTCATCGCAACCCCAATGCTGGCCCTATTACTAGCAATCTCAATCTGAATCCCACTGCCCCTTCCATTCTCTTTAGCTGACCTTAATCTAGGCCTACTCTTCTTACTCGCTATATCAAGCCTGGCAGTCTACTCTATTCTTTGATCAGGCTGAGCCTCCAACTCAAAGTACGCCCTAATCGGAGCACTACGAGCAGTAGCCCAGACAATCTCATACGAGGTCACCCTAGCCATCATCCTCCTATCCATCATCCTACTAAGCGGCAACTACACCCTCAATACCCTTGCAGTCACCCAAGAACCCCTATACCTCATCTTCTCTTGCTGGCCCCTCGCCATAATATGATATGTCTCCACCCTCGCTGAAACTAACCGCGCCCCCTTCGACCTAACAGAAGGAGAGTCAGAGCTAGTGTCTGGGTTTAACGTAGAATACGCAGCAGGCCCATTTGCTCTATTCTTCCTGGCTGAATACGCCAACATTATACTCATAAACACACTGACCGCAATTCTATTCTTCAATCCGAGCTTCCTCAACCCTCCTCAAGAACTGTTCCCCGTTATTCTAGCCACAAAAACTCTGCTCCTCTCAGCAGGGTTCCTATGAATCCGTGCCTCTTACCCGCGGTTCCGATACGACCAACTGATACATCTACTTTGAAAAAACTTCCTACCACTTACACTGGCCCTGTGCCTCTGACACATCAGCATACCAATCTGCTATGCGGGCCTGCCTCCCTACCTAAGACACCCTCTGCCGGAAATGTGCCTGAACGCTAAGGGTCACTATGATAAAGTGAACATGGAGGTGTACCAGTCCTCTCATTTCCTCTTAATTAGAAAAGCAGGAATCGAACCCACACTAGAGAGATCAAAACTCTCCATACTTCCTTTATATTACTTTCTAGTAGGGTCAGCTAAACAAGCTATCGGGCCCATACCCCGAAAATGATGGTTCAACTCCTTCCCCTGCTAATGAACCCCCAAGCAAACTTAATCTTCGTTGTCAGCCTACTTCTAGGCACCACAATCACAATTTCAAGCAACCATTGAATCATAGCCTGAGCTGGACTAGAAATTAATACACTCGCTATCCTTCCACTAATCTCAAAATCCCACCACCCGCGAGCCATTGAAGCCGCCACTAAGTACTTCTTAACCCAAGCAGCTGCTTCTGCCCTTGTTCTATTCTCCAGCATAACTAACGCATGACAGACCGGGCAGTGAGACATCACCCAACTCTCTCACCCAACCTCCTGCCTAATCCTCACCTCCGCAATCGCAATAAAACTAGGCCTAGTTCCATTCCACTTCTGATTCCCTGAAGTGCTCCAAGGATCCCCCCTTACCACCGGACTTCTACTATCCACCATCATAAAACTCCCCCCAATCACACTACTCTACATAACCTCACCCTCACTAAACCCCACCCTATTAACCACCCTAGCCCTCCTATCAACAGCCCTGGGAGGATGAATGGGCCTCAACCAAACACAAGTCCGAAAAATCCTGGCCTTTTCCTCCATCTCCCACTTAGGCTGAATAGCAATCATCATCATCTACGACCCCAAACTCACCCTTCTCAACTTCTGCCTCTACACAGTAATAACCACAACTGTTTTTCTCACCCTAAGCACAGTTAAAGTAATGAAACTCTCCACCCTAATAACTGCTTGAACTAAAGCCCCCTCCCTAAACACAATGCTGCTTCTAACCCTACTCTCCCTTGCAGGACTTCCTCCCCTAACAGGGTTCCTACCCAAATGACTCATCATCCAAGAACTAACTAAACAAGACATAGCTCTGGCGGCTACAATTATCTCCCTTCTCTCTTTACTAGGACTATTCTTCTACCTTCGTCTCGCATACTGCGCAACAATCACCCTCCCCCCACACACCACAAACCACATAAAACAATGACGCACTGACAAACCAACCAACATCACAATTGCCATCTTAACCACTATGTCCGTCATACTTCTCCCCATCTCTCCAATAATCCTCACCCTTTTCTAAGAAACTTAGGATTACCTAAACCGAAGGCCTTCAAAGCCTTAAACAAGAGTTAAACCCTCTTAGTTTCTGCTAAAGTCCGCAGGCTACTACCCTGCATCCCCTAAATGCAACTCAGGTACTTTAATTAAGCTAGGACCTTCCAACCCACTAGGCAGATGGGCTTTGATCCCATGATTCTATAGTTAACAGCTATATGCCCTAACCAACAGGCCTCTGCCTAAGGCTCCGGTACATACCTAATGCACATCAATGAGCTTGCAACTCACTATGAATTTCACTACAGAGCCGATAAGAAGAGGAATTGAACCTCTGTAAAAAGGACTACAGCCTAACGCTTATACACTCAGCCATCTTACCTGTGACATTCATTACCCGATGATTATTCTCAACCAACCACAAAGACATTGGGACCCTGTACCTAATCTTCGGCGCATGAGCCGGAATAGTAGGCACAGCCCTAAGCCTCCTTATCCGAGCAGAACTAGGACAACCCGGAGCCCTCCTAGGTGACGACCAAGTGTACAACGTGGTCGTCACAGCTCACGCCTTCGTAATAATTTTCTTCATAGTTATACCAATTATGATTGGAGGGTTCGGAAACTGACTAGTCCCCCTAATAATCGGAGCCCCCGACATAGCATTCCCACGAATAAACAACATAAGCTTCTGACTCCTCCCACCATCCTTTCTTCTCCTCCTAGCGTCTTCTACAGTTGAAGCAGGTGCAGGCACAGGCTGAACAGTGTACCCCCCACTAGCCGGCAACCTAGCCCACGCCGGAGCTTCAGTCGACCTGGCAATCTTCTCCCTACACCTAGCCGGCATCTCCTCAATCCTGGGAGCAATCAACTTCATTACAACAGCAATCAACATAAAACCCCCTGCCCTTTCACAATACCAGACCCCCCTATTCGTCTGATCAGTCCTAATTACCGCAGTTCTACTACTCCTATCTCTCCCAGTACTAGCCGCAGGTATTACAATGCTCCTCACAGACCGCAACCTTAATACTACATTCTTCGACCCCGCTGGAGGAGGAGACCCTGTCCTATACCAGCACCTCTTCTGATTCTTCGGACACCCAGAAGTCTACATTTTAATTCTCCCAGGATTCGGGATCATCTCTCACGTTGTAACGTACTACTCAGGTAAAAAAGAACCATTTGGCTACATAGGAATGGTATGAGCAATGTTATCAATCGGATTCCTGGGTTTCATTGTATGAGCCCACCACATATTCACAGTAGGTATAGACGTTGACACCCGAGCTTACTTCACATCTGCCACAATAATTATCGCTATCCCAACAGGTATTAAAGTATTCAGCTGACTAGCCACCCTCCATGGAGGCACAATCAAATGAGACCCACCAATATTATGAGCACTTGGATTCATCTTCTTATTTACCATCGGAGGCCTAACAGGGATTGTCCTAGCAAACTCTTCACTAGACATCGCTCTACACGACACCTACTACGTGGTAGCCCACTTCCACTACGTACTATCCATAGGAGCAGTATTCGCCATCCTAGCAGGCTTCACCCACTGATTCCCTCTATTCACCGGATACACTCTACACTCAACATGAGCCAAAACACACTTCGGTGTAATGTTCGTAGGTGTAAACCTAACCTTCTTCCCCCAACACTTCCTAGGCCTAGCCGGCATGCCTCGACGATACTCAGACTACCCAGACGCCTACACGCTATGAAACACTATCTCCTCCGTAGGATCTCTCATCTCCCTGACAGCTGTAATCATGCTAGTCTTCATCATCTGAGAAGCCTTTGCATCAAAACGTAAAGTTCTACAACCAGAACTAACAAGCACTAACGTCGAATGAATTCACGGCTGCCCGCCCCCATTCCACACCTTCGAAGAACCAGCCTTCGTCCAAGTACAAGAAAGGAAGGAGTCGAACCCCCGTATGTTGGTTTCAAGCCAACCGCATAAACCACTTATGCTTCTTTCTCATAAAGAGATGTTAGTAAAACAATTACATAGCCTTGTCAAGACTAAATTGCAGGTGAAAACCCTGCACATCTCCACCCAAACATGGCCAACCACTCACAACTCAACTTCCAAGACGCCTCCTCCCCCATCATAGAAGAACTTATAGGATTCCACGACCACGCTCTAATGGTCGCACTCGCAATCTGCAGCCTAGTCCTGTACCTACTAACCCACACACTCACAGAAAAACTGACATCAAACACAGTCAATGCACAAGTAATCGAAATCGTCTGAACTATCCTTCCAGCTATAGTCCTAGTCACACTCGCCCTACCATCCCTACGAATCCTCTACATAATAGACGAAATTAATGAGCCCGACCTCACTCTAAAAGCCATCGGCCACCAATGATACTGGACCTACGAGTACACAGACCTCAAAGACCTAACATTCGACTCCTACATGATCCCAACAACAGACCTTCCCCTAGGACACTTCCGTCTACTAGAAGTAGACCACCGAGTTGTCGTCCCCATAAACTCCACCATCCGAGTCATTGTCACTGCCGACGATGTCCTCCACTCATGAGCTGTCCCAAGCCTAGGCGTAAAAACCGATGCAATCCCAGGACGCCTCAACCAAACCTCATTCCTTGCCTCCCGACCAGGTGTATTCTACGGACAGTGCTCAGAAATCTGCGGGGCCAACCACAGCTTCATACCAATCGTGGTAGAATCCACCCCACTCGCCGACTTTGAAAACTGATCCTCTCTAATATCATCCTAATCATTAAGAAGCTATGAACCAGCATTAGCCTTTTAAGCTAAAGAAAGAGGGGACTCGCCCCTCCTTAATGATATGCCTCAACTAAACCCTAACCCCTGACTTTTTATCATGCTCACTTCATGAATCACCTTCTCCCTAATCATTCAACCCAAACTTCTATCATTCGTGTCAGCCAACCCACCCTCCAACAAACCACCCGTCGCCCCCAGCACCACCCCTTGAACCTGACCATGAACCTAAGCTTCTTTGACCAATTCTCAAGCCCATCCCTCTTAGGAATTCCGTTAATCCTCATCTCAATAACATTTCCAGCCCTTCTTCTTCCATCCCTAGACAACCGATGAATCACCAACCGACTCTCAACTCTCCAATTATGATTCATCAACCTAGTTACAAAACAACTAATAATACCCCTAGACAAAAAAGGACACAAATGAGCCCTAATCCTCACATCACTTATAATCTTCCTCCTACTTATCAACCTCCTAGGCCTACTGCCCTACACATTCACCCCCACCACCCAACTATCCATAAACCTAGCCCTTGCCTTCCCCCTATGACTAGCCACCCTACTAACAGGACTGCGGAATCAACCCTCCGCATCCCTAGGCCACCTACTACCAGAAGGCACCCCCACCCCTCTAATCCCAGCCCTCATCCTAATTGAAACAACAAGCCTACTCATCCGCCCACTAGCACTGGGCGTACGCCTAACAGCCAACCTCACAGCAGGCCATCTCCTCATCCAACTCATCTCCACAGCCACAACAGCCCTATTCTCCACAATACCTCTAGTCTCACTACTGACCCTCCTAGTTCTCTTCCTACTAACCATCCTAGAAGTAGCAGTAGCAATAATCCAAGCCTACGTCTTCGTACTCCTACTAAGCCTATACCTACAAGAAAACATCTAACCCCAATGGCACACCAAGCACACTCCTACCACATAGTTGACCCCAGCCCATGACCTATCCTAGGAGCAGCCGCTGCTCTACTAACCACCTCAGGACTAACTATATGATTCCACTACAACTCTCCCCGACTCCTCATCCTAGGACTACTTTCAACCATCCTCGTCATGTTCCAATGATGACGAGACATCGTACGAGAAAGCACATTCCAAGGCCACCACACTCCCACCGTACAAAAAGGACTACGATATGGAATAGCCCTATTCATCACATCAGAGGCCTTCTTCTTCCTGGGCTTCTTCTGAGCCTTCTTCCATTCAAGCCTAGCCCCTACACCCGAACTAGGAGGACAATGACCGCCCGTCGGAATCAAACCTCTTAACCCCATAGAAGTGCCCCTACTAAACACTGCCATCCTCCTAGCCTCTGGAGTCACCGTCACATGAGCCCATCACAGCATCACAGAGGCTAACCGAAAACAGGCAATCCAAGCTTTACTCTTAACAGTACTCTTAGGTTTCTACTTCACCGCCCTGCAAGCCATAGAATACTACGAAGCACCCTTCTCCATCGCCGACGGAGTCTATGGCTCAACCTTCTTTGTCGCCACTGGATTCCACGGCCTACACGTAATTATCGGTTCTACATTCCTTCTAGTGTGTCTCCTACGCCTAATCAAATACCACTTCACATCGGGCCACCATTTTGGATTCGAAGCAGCTGCCTGATACTGACACTTCGTAGACGTCGTATGATTATTCCTCTATATTTCTATCTACTGATGAGGATCCTGCTCTTCTAGTATATTAAATACAATCGACTTCCAATCCTTAAAATCTGGTCCAAATCCAGAGAAGAGCAATAAACATAATCCTGTTCATGTTAATCCTCTCACTGACCCTAAGCATCCTCCTAACCATATTAAACTTTTGACTCGCCCAAATAACCCCTGACTCAGAAAAACTATCCCCATACGAATGCGGCTTCGACCCCTTAGGATCCGCCCGACTTCCCTTCTCGATTCGCTTCTTCCTAGTAGCCATTCTCTTCCTCCTATTCGACCTAGAAATCGCCCTACTCCTCCCACTACCATGAGCCACCCAACTCCAATCCCCCACCTACACCTTAGCCTGAACCTCCGCACTCATCTCACTCCTCGCCCTAGGACTGGTCTACGAATGAATCCAAGGGGGCCTAGAATGAGCAGAATAGCAGAAAGTTAGTCTAACTAAGACGGTTGATTTCGACTCAACAAATTATAGCTGCCACCCTATAACTTTCTTCATGTCCTACCTCCACTTAAGCTTTTACTCAGCCTTCACCCTAAGTAGCCTAGGCCTAGCCTTCCACCGAACCCACCTAATCTCCGCCCTACTATGTCTGGAAAGCATAATACTCTCCATATATGTTGCCCTGGCCATATGGCCCATCCAAACACAATCATCAACCTCTACAATCCTCCCCATCCTCATACTAACATTCTCCGCCTGCGAAGCAGGTGCAGGACTAGCCCTGCTAGTAGCCTCCACCCGAACTCACGGGTCCGACCATCTACACAACTTCAACCTTCTACAATGCTAAAAATCATCATCCCCACTGCAATACTACTACCCCTAGCCCTCCTCTCTCCACGTAAACATCTATGAACTAATACCACCCTATATAGCCTACTAATCGCCACAATTAGCCTTCAATGATTTACACCCACATATTACCCAAGCAAAACCCTAACCCCCTGAACATCCGTAGACCAAATCTCCTCCCCCCTACTAGTCCTCTCATGCTGACTCCTCCCCCTAATAATCATAGCAAGCCAAAACCACCTAGAACAAGAACCCATCACCCGCAAACGAATCTTCGCCACAACTGTAATCCTAGCCCAACTATTCATCCTAGTAGCCTTCTCAGCCTCAGAACTAATACTCTTCTACCTTGCATTCGAAGCTACCCTCATCCCCACTCTAATCCTCATCACACGATGAGGAAACCAGCCAGAACGCCTAAATGCTGGCATTTACCTCCTATTCTACACACTCGCTAGCTCACTACCACTCCTCATTGCCATCCTACACCTCCACAATCAAATCGGCACGCTATACTTCCCTATACTTAAACTCTCACACCCCACACTAAACTCCTCTTGATCGGGCCTGGCCGCAAGCCTAGCCCTACTACTGGCTTTCATAGTTAAAGCCCCCCTATACGGCCTACACCTATGACTGCCTAAAGCCCACGTAGAAGCCCCCATCGCAGGCTCTATACTACTAGCAGCCCTCCTCCTAAAACTAGGAGGCTACGGCATCATACGAATCACAATCTTAGTAAACCCCTCATCAAACAACCTGCACTACCCCTTTATCACCCTGGCCCTATGAGGAGCCCTAATGACCAGCGCCATCTGCCTACGCCAAATCGACCTAAAATCACTAATCGCCTACTCATCCGTCAGTCACATAGGACTAGTTATTGCCGCCACTATAATCCAAACTCAATGAGCATTCTCAGGGGCAATAATCCTAATAATCTCACACGGCCTAACCTCCTCAATACTATTCTGCCTAGCCAACACCAACTACGAACGAACCCACAGCCGAATCCTACTTCTCACACGAGGACTCCAACCCCTTCTACCACTCATGGCCACCTGATGACTCCTAGCCAACTTAACAAACATACCCCTGCCCCCAACAACAAACCTCATAGCAGAACTAACCATCGTAACTGCACTCTTCAACTGATCTGCTTTCACAATCATCCTAACAGGAGCCGCAATACTACTAACCGCCTCATATACCCTATATATACTAATAATAACACAACGAGGCAGCCTCCCATCCCACATCACATCCATCCAAAACTCCTTCACGCGAGAACACCTCCTCATAGCCCTACACATAATCCCCATGATACTCCTAATCCTCAAACCCGAGCTAATCTCCGGCATCCCCATATGCAAGTATAGTTTTAACCAAAACATTAGACCGTGACTCTAAAAATAGAAGTTAAACTCTTCTTACTTGCCGAGGAGAGGTAAAACCAACGAGAACTGCTAATTCTTGTATCTGAGCATAAAACCTCAGTCTCCTTACTTTCAAAGGATAATAGTAATCCAATGGTCTTAGGAGCCACTCATCTTGGTGCAAATCCAAGTGAAAGTAATGGACCTCTCACTAGTCCTAAACACATTCATACTCCTCACCCTAACAACCCTGTTCACCCCAATCCTCCTCCCCCTCCTATCCAACAACCTCAAAAACAACCCTAATACAATCACAAACACAGTTAAAGCTTCATTCTTAATCAGCCTAATCCCTATAATAATCCACATCCACTCCGGAACGGAAAGCCTCACCTCCCTCTGAGAATGAAAATTCATCATAAACTTCAAAATCCCTATCAGCCTGAAAATAGACTTCTACTCCCTCACTTTCTTCCCTATCGCCCTATTCGTATCATGATCCATCCTACAATTTGCAACATGATATATGGCCTCAGACCCTTACATCACAAAATTCTTCACCTACCTACTATTCTTCCTAATCGCCATACTTATCCTAATCATCGCCAACAACTTATTCGTCCTCTTCATCGGCTGAGAAGGAGTAGGAATCATATCCTTCCTACTAATCAGCTGATGACACGGACGAGCAGAAGCCAACACCGCCGCCCTCCAAGCCGTACTTTACAACCGAGTAGGAGACGTCGGACTTATCCTATGCATAGCTTGATTAGCCTCTGCCACAAACACCTGAGAAATCCAACAACTACCTACCCCCTCCCAAACCCCTACACTACCCCTACTAGGCCTCATCCTAGCCGCAACAGGAAAATCCGCCCAATTCGGCCTCCATCCATGACTTCCAGCCGCAATAGAAGGACCAACCCCCGTATCCGCCCTACTTCACTCCAGCACAATAGTAGTAGCCGGGATCTTCCTACTCATTCGAACCCACCCTTTATTCAACAACAATCAAACCGCCCTAACCCTATGCTTATGCCTAGGAGCCCTATCCACACTATTTGCAGCTACGTGCGCCCTCACCCAAAATGACATTAAAAAAATCATCGCCTTCTCCACTTCAAGCCAGCTGGGACTGATAATAGTCACAATTGGACTAAACCTGCCAGAACTAGCCTTCCTACATATCTCAACCCACGCCTTCTTCAAAGCCATGCTCTTCCTGTGCTCTGGATCCATTATCCACAGCCTAAATGGAGAACAAGACATCCGAAAAATAGGAGGCCTCCAAAAAATATTACCCACAACCACTGCATGCCTCACCATCGGCAACCTCGCTCTAATAGGAACACCATTCCTGGCGGGATTCTACTCAAAAGACCAAATCATCGAATGTCTGAACACATCCTACTTAAACGCCTGAGCCCTAGTATTAACCCTTCTAGCCACATCATTCACTGCAGTATATACAATCCGTATAACAGTACTAGTACAGACCGGCTTCGTTCGAATTCCGCCCTTAACCCCAATAAATGAAAATAACCCCGCAGTGACTTCCCCCATCACTCGCCTTGCTCTAGGAAGTATTCTAGCAGGATTCCTCATCACCTCATACATCATCCCCACAAAAACCCCCACAATAACCATACCACCCTCCATCAAAATAACCGCCCTAATTGTAACAGCCCTGGGCATCGCCCTAGCACTAGAAATCTCAAAAATAGCTCAAACACTCCTCCTCACAAAACAAACCCCCCTTTCAAACTTCTCTACATCCCTAGGCTACTTCAATCCCCTAACCCACCGCCTAGGAATAACCAAACTCCTCAGCGGAGGACAAAACATCGCCTCCCACTTAATCGACCTCTCCTGATGCAAAATACTAGGCCCAGAAGGATTAGCACACCTACAACTAATAGCAACCAAAACCGCCACCTCCTACCACTCCGGCCTAACCAAAGCCTATCTAGGATCATTCGCCCTATCAATCATTATCATCCTCATATCCTCATACAGAAACCCAATGGCCCTCAATCTTCGTAAAAACCACCAAATCCTAAAAATCATCAATGACGCCCTAATCGACCTCCCAGCTCCATCAAACATCTCAACATGATGAAACTTCGGATCTCTATTAGGAGTTTGCTTAATTACCCAAATCATCACAGGCCTCCTGCTAGCCATACACTACACAGCAGACACCAGCCTAGCCTTCTCCTCTGTCGCCCACATATGCCGAGACGTCCAATTCGGCTGACTTATCCGCAACCTCCACGCAAACGGAGCCTCCTTCTTCTTCATCTGTGTCTACCTCCACATCGGCCGAGGAATCTACTACGGCTCATACCTATACAAAGAAACCTGAAACGTCGGAGTAATCCTACTACTAGCCCTCATAGCAACTGCTTTCGTAGGATACGTCCTACCATGAGGACAGATATCCTTCTGAGGAGCTACCGTAATCACAAACCTATTCTCAGCTATCCCCTACATCGGACAAACACTAGTCGAATGAGCCTGAGGAGGATTCTCTGTCGACAACCCCACACTCACTCGATTCTTCGCTCTCCACTTCCTCCTCCCATTCGTCATCGTGGGCCTTACTCTCGTCCATCTCACCTTCCTCCACGAAACAGGCTCAAACAACCCACTAGGCATCCCCTCAGACTGCGACAAAATCCCCTTCCACCCATATTACACCATCAAAGACATCCTAGGCTTCGTATTAATACTCTCCCTGCTCGTTTCACTAGCCCTATTCTCCCCAAACCTATTAGGCGACCCAGAAAACTTCACACCAGCCAACCCACTAGTCACTCCCCCTCATATCAAACCCGAATGATACTTCCTATTTGCATACGCTATCCTCCGATCCATCCCAAACAAACTAGGAGGCGTACTAGCCCTAGCCGCCTCTATCCTAGTCCTATTCCTCATCCCACTACTCCACACATCCAAACTACGATCAATGACCTTCCGCCCTCTATCACAAATCCTATTCTGAACACTAGTTGCCAACATCCTCATCCTAACCTGAGTGGGCAGCCAACCAGTAGAACACCCATTCATCATCATCGGCCAACTAGCCTCATTCACCTACTTCCTAATCATCCTAGTTTTATTCCCCCTCGCGGCCGCTCTAGAAAATAAACTACTCAAACTTTAATCAACTCTAATAGTTTATAAAAACATTGGTCTTGTAAACCAAAGATTGAAGACTAAGCCCCTTCTTAGAGTTATCCCACCCCAACTTCAGAAAGAAAGGATTCAAACCCTCCTCTCCAGCTCCCAAAGCTGGCATTTTCAACTAAACTACTTCCTGACCCTCCCACTAAACAGCCCGAATCGCCCCCCGAGATAACCCTCGCACAAGCTCCAACACCACAAACAAAGTCAACAATAACCCTCACCCACCAATTAAAAGCAACCCTACTCCCTCCGAATACAATACAGCCACCCCACTAAAATCCGACCGAACCGACAACAATCCATCACTATTCACCGTACCCCCAACCGCCGACAATCCCGACACACCACTCACAACAAGCCCCACCACCACAACCAACCCCATCCCAAATCCATAACCAACAACCCCCCAACTACCCCAAGCCTCAGGGTAGGGATCCGCCGCCAATGACACCGAATAAACAAACACCACCAACATACCCCCCAAATAAACCATAACGAGCACCAAAGAAACAAAAGAAACCCCCAAACTTACCAATCAACCACACCCAGCAATTGCCGCCACAACCAACCCTAACACCCCATAATAAGGGGAAGGATTAGACGCAACCGCCAACCCCCCTAGGACAAAACACAACCCTAAAAACAAAACAAATTCTATCATAAATTCCTGCTCGGTCTCTCTCCAAGATCTACGGCCTGAAAAGCCGTCGTTATAAAATTTAACTACAGAAATGCCTAAATTAAGACCCCCCCCCTTCCCCCCCCCAGCGCATTTTCTTCTTGCTTCTAGGGTATGTATAATAATGCATCACACTCTCTGCCCCATCAGACAGTCCATGAAATGTAGGATAGCCAACGTCATACGTCATGCTCCCCCTCCAAAAACCCAAACATTATCTCCAAAACGGACCCCAAACGGCCATCAACCCCTCTAGGCACATTCTTGCTTCAGGTACCATATAGCCCAAATGCTCCTACCTACAGCCAAGCCGCAAGCGTCACCCAAAGACCAGAGACTTACCTACTATACACAACATCCAACCAAGGAAACGACTAATGTCACAGTACACCTTTGAATGCTCCTAGACTACTGAATTCGCCCACCTCCTAAACAGAATCCACCTCCAACAACCTGCAAGCACTCCCAAGCCAGAGAACATGGTTATCTATTGATCGCGCTTCTCACGAGAACCGAGCTACTCAACGTTATGGGTGCCATAGGTTATTGCCCTCAGGCGCATAAATCTCCTAATCTTGCTCTTTTGCGCTATTGGTTGTAACTTCAGGAACATAACCCTCCACAAATCCCTCCTACTTGCTCTTCACAGATACAAGTGGTCGGTTGAATAATCCTCCTTACTCTCATTATCCCGGCATACCGACCTCCTACACTTGTTTTTTTTTAGCGTCTCTTCAATAAGCCCCTCAAGTGCAGAGCAGGTGATATCTTCCTCTTGACATGTCCATCACATGACCGCCGAACATATGAATCCCCTAACACCCAGAATGTCATGGTCTAACGGATAAGGTCGTCGCAAACTTAGCACTGATGCACTTTGACCCCATTCATGGAGGGCGCGCTACCTACCTATGGACAACAGATAGTGTAATGGTTGCCGGACATATTTATTATTTTATCATCTACTAGGAACTTACGTTCAAACTTCATTTTACGCGTTCATTTTTTTATCTTGACAAATTTTAATTTTTTTCATTAAATAATTAAACCAAATATCCCTACATTGTCCAAACCACTTATCACAAACACTTTCAATCAACTTTCCTCTACATTTTCTGCTATCAAAATCAACGCCCCACCATCACCCCCCAACAACTTACCCAAAAACACAGAACCCGCCCTAGAAACTGACCCCATCAAAAAAACCAAACAAAAATATAAACCACA